GTATGCAATGCGCAAAGGATGCCTGTACGGTTGCTCAATTCTATCTTTCTTTTTTTATTATTCTTTATCTCTTCTCCTCACCTCATCATGCGAGATAGAGGAACCATTTGTTATATTATCAGGGTAATGATACATCAACCTGCGAGTTCTTTTTATGAGGCACAAACGGGAGAATTTATCCTGGAAGCAGAAGAACTACTGAAACTGCGCGAAACCATCACAAGAGTTTATGTACAAAGAACGGGCAAACCCTTATGGGTTGTATCCGAAGATATGGAAAGAGATGTTTTTATGTCAGCAACAGAAGCCCAAGCTCATGGAATTGTTGATCTTGTAGCGATTGAATAAAAAAAATAGCAGTAAGTTTACGCAAATCGCCGATTTGAGATTTTCTCTTCGTACTTATTACCAGATTTTAGAATATTCTATTCATCTATTAAATAGAGAAGTAATTCATAATCATCCGGTTAGGATCGATCTAAACCAGCCCACTTATTATGTATACGATTCAACATGCCAACTATTAAACAACTTATTAGAAACACAAGACAGCCAATCAGAAATGTCACGAAATCCCCCGCTCTTGGGGGATGTCCTCAGCGTCGAGGAACATGTACTAGGGTGTATGTGCGACTCGTTCAGATCACCATTGGTAGAAAAAAGGGAAAGAAATTTTCCAGTATCAATGATCAGTACTAGTGAATAGTATAAAATGGAAGGAAGAAGGCCGTTCACTATCTTATCTATCTATCGAAAACTAAAAAAAAAAGATCTATTCAATTCTTCTATTGTATATGAAATTTATGGTTTCCAATGAGAAAAAATTCCTCATTGGCAACAAATGGTTATCCCATTAAGCGGGGAAATCCTATTTTCAAAGCCGAAATCTTATGTCTATACTTTTGCAAAAACGGACTAAGAGGGTCAGCTACCCAGCCAATCTTCATAATTAAATACCGTTACTGTATAGGTAGATCTCGTTGTGAAAGACCTATTACTAGATAATTCATGGGTAGAGCCAAAGAATGTGAACTGTACAAGTTGCTAATAGGGTTCATAAAATGAATTAAGGGACTCCGGTGTATAGAGAGGACCTCACCGTTTAAGACATAACCATAGAAACGATGGAATCCACTATTTCGTTATTCATTTCTATTATTACTTTTTTCTGTTTTTTTATACCTAGTATCAATACTCGTTTCGAGGTGAAATGCCTATAAAAAAAGACAAATCGTGGTCGGGAAGGTTATAGTAGCAAAAGCCATTGGAATTTGTATTTTATACATTGGAAGAATCCGTTTTGTTATTAAGAAACTAGGAAAAGGGAAAAGAATAACTGAAAGAAAGGAAATCAATTAGTTATTCATGAAAGTTTCATTTATTCAATGACTAGAATTAGACGAGGATATATAGCTCGGAGACGTAGAACAAAAATTCGTTTATTTGCATCAAGCTTTCGGGGGGCTCGTTCAAGACTTACTCGAACAATTATTCAACAGAAAATAAGATCTTTGGTTTCGTCTCATCGAGATAGAGATAGGAAAAAGAGAGATTTTCGTCGTTTGTGGATCACTCGGATAAATGCAGTAATTCGAGAGAAAAGAGTATCCTATAGTTATAGTATATTAATACACAATCTGTACAAGAGACAGTTGCTTCTTAATCGTAAAATACTTGCACAAATAGCTATATTAAATAGGAATTGTCTTTATATGATTTCTAATGAGATCATAAAATAAAAAAGGAAATTGTAAGGAATTCGTCATTTATTTTAAATGGAGTTCGCTGGAGAATGAACTCCGGGAAGGTAGAGTAGAAATTAGTATGATAAAGAGTATGAGAAAGTCGCTCAAAATTAAATGAGCGAATATGTTCAATATCCAATAAAAAAAGATTTCTTCTTATTCCCCCAATTTTTTTTTCTTGCGATTTTTCGAACAAAATATCAATCTGTGTTTGAGTTCGGATTTGAATTGGAATTTGGGTTCAATTGAGGAGTAAAGTAAGTCTACTTTTTCTTTATTTATTTATGGTTCTAAGACCAGTAGCTCCGGCGGTCGACTCGCTTCTTTCAAATTGTTTCTCATTATTAAGAAAAGGTAACAAAGATAAAATACGAGCTTGTTTTATAGCAATAGTAATTAATCGTTGTTGTTTTAAGGTTAATCTATTTACCCGTCTAGATAATATTTTTCCTTGTTCACTAATAAATCGACTAATTAAACTCATGTTTCTATAATCAATTCGATCCCCCGATTGGATCGGGGGCAAACGCCTACGAAAAGATCGTTTGGATTTAAGAAAGAGTCGCTTGGATTTTTCCATGGTTTGTTTATTCCTTATCCCCAAAATCCTATTTCAATCTGATCCAAAAAGATTTCGAATTCAAAATATAGGATTTGGCTTTTTTTTTAGTTAGTTAAATTATGTTAACTAGAATAATATGGTATATATAGAATATGTCCTTTTCGTGTTCCTTGTAAGAGTGACACACAGGCACTTGATTCGAGTTATTTCTTTATCTCCCCGTGAATCGTATGTTTGTAACAATAGCGACAGAATTTTCTCAATTCCAATCGACTAGGTGTATTGTGTCGATTCTTTTGAGTAATATATCTGGAAAGACCCCTTGATTCCTTATTAAGACCATTTCGAACACAGTTGGTACATTCTAAAATAACCGTTACTCGGACATCTTTACCCTTGGCCATGAACCTCCTTTGCGTTTTTGATTCAACCAACTCTTCTACTTTCCGCGAAAAAAGAAATAAAAAAATAAGAAGTAAAACAACAAAGTAATATTTAGGTATATTTTGAATCGAATTCGATTCAATGTACAGTATTTCATTAAAAGATCTTGTATGATCTTCTTGCCCCAGACACATTTCTGTTCTCACAATATTATTTCTAAATGGAATTGGAGACTAAACCTGAATTTCGCCGAGGTTGAATCTACTTTTTTATTTCTCTTTCCTCCTTTCTTTATTATACTTCTACTTATTATATTGTATCGAATTCTATTTTATCTAAAAAAAAAAAAAAGGAAAGAGGGGGAGGGATTAGTCACAAATCTTTTGATTCTATCTCTAATCTTCTTCACCCCTTCACATGTCAATAACTAGAATGAAAAAAAAGGGAATGTCAACGCATCCGGAAATAAACGATTGATCTCTATCAAAAGACCTGCTAAAGCCCCAAACCATAGAGTACTTAGTACCGGTGCCACGGAAAGATATGTTTTTAGATCTCGCATTTTAAATTCTCCTTACTTTTTTTATTTATTGTAATGCCTAATGGTAATACATATATGATTCGATATAATATATATGTAAGTAGTTAAGGACCGCTTGTATTTGTACACGAAATTCCTAATTCCAATTGAAATGTATAATGATTCGATAGATAAGATTTTCCTTTTCTTAAAACCGAAAAAGACGCCCCTTTCGACTGAGCATTCCCAAAAGATATTCCTTTTTTTAGTTATTTTTTGCGATGGGTTTCATATTCATGTGTATATAAGCCTTCTATTATTATATGTTACATGAGAATAAAAAAAGAAAGGGCAAGATAACTTGGATATAGAAATGGATAAAATAAGGATTTTGAAATAAGACAGGGATTCTATAAAATGACACTGTAGACCAATTGAAAGGGATGTAGCGCAGCTTGGTAGCGCGTTTGTTTTGGGTACAAAATGTCACAGGTTCAAATCCTGTCATCCCTACCTATTACTTCTCGTCTGAGCAGTAACGAGGGATTCTTTGAAATTGATTAAAATCAGGCATACATAATCTTTTTTTATTATATCATATTCTATATGATAGTCTTATGCATACAAGATGTATTCGGGTTAGCAAAAAAATCCTTTTAAGAAGATAAGAAAGCGCTCTTAGTTCAGTTCGGTAGAACGTGGGTCTCCAAAACCCGATGTCGTAGGTTCAAATCCTACAGAGCGTGATTCCAGTCTTGGTTAGGTTAGTCCGAAAATGACACTTAACTAATTGAACGGTAATCTTAATTTGACCTCCTTTGGATTAAAGAAAAGAGGAGGTCAATTAAAAAAAAAGATGTTAATTAATTTAATCAAAGGTCCAACTGATCACCACGTCTGTATTGTAAATATGCAGTTACAAATAATCCAGCTAAAGTAATAGGAATTAGACCTAAGACAATTCCAAATAGAAAAACTTCAATCATTTCAATTTTTTTGAAAGGGAAAAAGGAGAGGTAATATCTATCCCTACATATTAATCTGCATTGCCCATGAATCTCAATGACCGCTAATTGGAAATTGACCCGGTAAGGAACTATAGAGTCTATGAATAACACAGAAAGATTTCTTTTTCTGCGTTGTGTTCATTCAATTAATTTCAAATCAATTAATTTCAAATAAGTCGTATCTTGGTCAGACCAATAAAGAGAGCTGAGGTTATAGTTAAAGCTGCTAGTAGAAAACCGAAATAACTAGTTATAGTAAGCATGAAGATGAGGGAGCTAAATGAAATGTGTTCTTTTATACATATGTTTATAAAGTACTTTCCTAAGTTTCAAGATACGAAGATAAGCAAAAATACCAATTCAAATGAAAGAATAAGTTCAATTGACAGTTGTTAATTCGTCAATCATTATAGACGGGATTAACAAAAACATAGAGTAAGGGAGGTAGAAAAAGAGATCAATTAATAATTTGTAATATCTACCTATCCCTTAATTTCGAATCAAGGGATTTATTAGACAATTCTTGAGTAGACTAATATTAAAATAATCAAATAACAAGAAATTATTTATTATTTTAATAATAAATAATAAGAAATTTGAATCCATATAGAACAGAATTCGAAAATCATTTCTCTTTTCTTTTGATCTTTTTTTTTTTAATCGTATGGAATCGATTTTTCGATTTTAGAATAAAGAGTGACCTTATAACACCTTTTTTCTTGTCATTTGAGATATTATGTGAATGAACCTACTACTGAATTGAATGAGTAAAAATGAAAATA